GTATCTATTATTAACCAGAGGTTAATAATAGATACTCAATGGCAGGAACTTAACAGTAGATACTCAATGTCAGGAACCAGATTTGAACTGGTGACACGAGGATTTTCAGTCCTCTGCTCTACCAACTGAGCTATCCCAACCCTTCTTGAGGCACCATCCCCATCCTACTAGAGGGCTTGGGTATATGTCAATTCAAGAGAATAAAAAAGCATTACAAAATCTTACCCAGGCCCTGGAATTTCCGGAATCTTCAAAAAAGAAAACTTTTAGAGTTGAAAATAATGATGTGAACTGTGAATGATTCAAACAGGAATTCCTTGATCATAGAGTTTCCTTTGTACATATATACCACAAGACTTGTGATACGAGAGAGGCTTTTCTGCTCCGATCCTTTTGTGAAAAAATATAGTGAATGCGAAATATCGCTAATTTTCGGGCGCTGCCGAAAATAAAAAAGAGTAGAAGTCTAAATAAACAGTTAGGGAGTAAAACAGGCCTTTTTGTGGGGATAGAGGGACTTGAACCCTCACGATTTATAAAGTCGACGGATTTTCCTCTTACTATAAATTTCATTGTTGTCTGTATTGATATTGACATGTAGAACGGGACTCTATCTTTATTCTCGTCCGATTAATCAGTTCGTCAAAAGATATATCAGACTATGGAGTGAATGGTTTGATTACTGAATATTCGATTCGTCCTTCAACTTGGAATAGATTCACAAAAATAATTCCTTTTTTTTATGTAAAAAAATTTTAGGGCGACATTAATAGAATCTTTGATATTTCAGTACGTATACGTACGTATCGTAGGTTTATCCCTCATTCTTTATGGAGTTTAAATTCAAATTGAATAGAAGGAGTCCTCTACCAACGCAGTCAACTCCATTCATTAGAACAGCTTCCATTGAGTCTCTGCACCTATCCTTTTTTTATTCTCACTTTCAGAAATCCCTTCATTTTTTTCTGAAAACAGGATTTGGCTCAGGATTGCCCATTTTTAATTCCAGGGTTTCTCTGAATTTGAAAGTTATCACTTAGTAGGTTTCCATACCAAGGCTCAATTCAATCAAGTCCGTAGCGTCTACCGATTTCGCCATATCCCCTTTTTAGTTTGAGCCGAAGATCTCGCTGGGATGCCATCCCCTTCTTTCTTTCGTTTATGCTGGAACCCTTAACCGTTGAATTCATTAGATACAGATACAGCTTATCTATCTAAAAAGTTTATCTCTTTACTCCTCTTTTATTTCTTTTATTTCTTTCTTATTTACCCCTTTTTATATATTGAAGGACCTACATTTGGTTTAATAATCAGAAATGATTCTATCATTGATGTATCCGCAATTCAATATGGATGGATATATACCACATATATATTCCTCTCTTCCTCGCACTTTTCCCACCCGATTTGAAATACTTGAACGTTCGATTCTTTTTTTAGAATGCCATATTTTTTATTAATTTCTAATAATTTAGAATTAAGATATTGATAATCATATTCATATAAATTATAAATATAAAAGAGAATCATGGAAAAGAAAAAATGTATAATTTCTTCCCATTGAAAATTTTGATATCATATATCACTCTATTTATCGTTATATTAATTCGTATGTTATATTATATTGTTATAGAATACCATTCTATTCAGTATTCATTTTTTCTCTATTCATTATCTATTTTGAATAGCTAAGAGCTAAGTAGTTGACTGAATTCCTATGCACAACACAATTTCTGTTATGTGAGCCCGCTTAGCTCAGAGGTTAGAGCATCGCATTTGTAATGCGATGGTCATCGGTTCGATTCCGATAGCCGGCTTTTCTCTCTTTGTTCTATTTTATACTTTATTACATGATTAATAATGTCTCCTTGAACTCAAGGAATATTTAAAAGACTTCTTTCCTTTTCTCAAAAATAGCGGATCTATTATGTCGTAAGAACTTCCAACTATGAATAAAAAACAGATTCGAGCGGTTGGTTATATCTCTACAGAACAAATTAAGACAAAGTATCCTTACCTTGCTATATATACAAAAGAGTCTGAATATTGATACAATTCATCTCATTCTTCTTTGTAGTACAGTACTTAACTTCAGTATATTTTTTTCATTTATCGTTTAGTTCAGTCTTAATTTAGGTTTATTCTGTAAATAAAAAAAGGAGTTTTTATGTCTCGTTACCGAGGGCCTCGTTTCAAAAAAATACGCCGTCTGGGGGCTTTACCGGGACTAACTAGTAAAAGGCCTAAATCCGGAAATGATCTTAGAAATCAATCGCGTTCTGTGAAAAAGTCTCAATATCGTATTCGTCTAGAAGAAAAACAAAAATTGCGGTTTCATTATGGTCTGACAGAGCGACAATTACTTAAATATGTTCGTATCGCCGGAAAAGCCAAAGGGTCAACTGGTCAAGTTTTACTACAATTACTTGAAATGCGTTTGGATAACATACTTTTTCGATTGGGTATGGCTTCGACCATTCCTGGAGCTCGGCAATTAGTTAACCATAGACATATTTTAGTTAATGGCCATATAGTAGATATACCAAGTTATCGCTGCAAACCCCGAGATATTATTACGACGAGGGATGAACAAAAATCCAAAGCTCTGATTCAAAATTATCTTGATTCATCCTCCCATGAAGAATTGCCAAAACATTTGACTCTTCATTCATCCCAATATAAAGGGTTAGTCAATCAAATAATAGATAGTAAGTGGGTCGGCTTGAAAATAAACGAATTGCTAGTCGTAGAATATTATTCCCGTCAGACTTGAACCTAACTCAAATAGCAAGGCAAGGATTCGGAGAATTTTGCCCCTTTTTCGCCGAAGTAAATTGACCGAAGCTAAGGAGTGTGATCCGGATATTTTTCCCATATCATGTATCATAAATGGATCCGCGGGGATCTTTTTATGTCTTGGCTACCCTTTTATCAGTATTTTTCGTACCACCCCAATTAGGAATAGAGAATTCATTTCAAAGAAAGGTCTACCTCTTGGAATAATCATATTCCTTGTTTGTTTGTTATTTGATCCATTGTGGTCAATAACGCTCTTGAATTAGGCAAAGGTAAGGAAAGAGAGGGATTCGAACCCTCGGTAAACAAAAGCCTACATAGCAGTTCCAATGCTACGCCTTCAACCACTCGGCCATCTCTCCTACAAAATTTTATGATTATGACCCAGAAATCGGGTGAATAGCGAGCCATTCATATTTCTTTTTGCAGTATAGGTACGACCAACCGATTATAACAATTCGAAATATGAAAACAGATGGGATGGTATTTTGATCATAGAACAATTATTCTATTCTTTTTCCTTCTTTGAATCATAATCCAATAAAAAACTTCTCAAGTTATCATAATCTGTAGGAAATATTAATTTCATGTTTAGAACGAGTCTTTTTTTATGTTATTTCGTCCTGTACAATTCCTTTGTTTGTGGGATTCTTTTCCCATGCGAGGTAATGAGAAGAATTATAGAATGGATTGCGAACTATGCCTAGATCACGGATAAATGGAAATTTTATTGATAAGACCTCTTCAATTGTGGCCAATATCTTATTACGCATAATTCCGACAACTTCCGGAGAAAAAGAGGCATTTACCTATTATAGAGATGGTGTGATTTGATTCTATTTAGTGTTCTCCGTCTTACGAGTAAAGGCACGCAGGGTTGGATTCGGTATAAAACGAAACGCGTTTATTGAAATAAACCTTAAAAAAATCTACGCTTCTTGAAGGTGAAGTTTGGAAATAGAACAATTCCTTCTATTGTGTATCCCCGATTGATGCAGCCTCAGATGCTTCAATTTTCTAATATAGTATTGAACGAAAGGTTACACCTATAGGTTCTTTCTGTATTAGAGGTCAATCCTACTCCATCAGTACCAACCAATAGGCGGCATAGGGGAAGAAGCACTACACCTAGGAATCAACAAAAAAACTTTGTTATAAATTATCCCTTTCCTTATCGGGATCGGAACTAACAAGAATGGTTGGGACAACAAACATCCATCTCGTTTGTACTTTGGATACCTATATAACCATCAAAGACTGTTGAAGTGACTAATTCCTGGAAATAGGGGGCGTTGAGGACAAAGAAATTGTTGGAGTCACCTTTTCTATCTAGCAACAACACGATTAGTGTTAAGAAAAGACCTCTTGCAGGAAGGCTGACTAGAGATTTCTTGTAAAAACACTAGTCCCTGTCAGTTCATAATGAGAATATTTCGATATTCTTTTGGTTCCATGGATTATTATCATTCATTATGCACAGAAGGGAGGAGCCGTATGAGATGAAAATCTCACGTACGGTTCTGAAACGGGGATTCTTTGAATAGAATGAACGACCGCAACGGATGTCAGCTCAATCCGAAGGAAATTATGCGGAAGCTTTACAGAATTATTATGAAGCTATGAGACTAGAAATTGATCCCTATGATCGAAGTTATATACTGTATAACATAGGCCTTATCCACACAAGTAACGGAGAACATACAAAAGCTTTGGAATATTATTTCCGGGCACTAGAACGAAATCCATTCTTACCACAAGCTTTTAATAATATGGCCGTGATCTGTCATTACGTGCGACTATCTCCACTATAGAAAGAGGGAAAGAAAGATAAAATACGCTAGTAAATACTAGAGGATAGGCTTTCTACATATGTATCGTACAAAGCAACGATTTTTATTAGCTGTAGCAAAGAAAGAGACTTCATAAAAGCAAAAAAATGAAGAAATGGATATGCCTATAATACTATATTCTATGGATAGATAAAAGATCTAATTGATAAAGGAAGCGCCGTAAAGATCAATTAGTGAAATTTTTGGCCGATACAATAAGAAAAAACTGCTTCCTTATGTCATGATATGAGATATAAGTTAGGAATCAACTTATGTAATAGAGTTGATCCACTAAGGTATTGAGCAGCGGTGTAGCATCAGATCCCAAAGATAGTAAGTCCTTTCTTTCTTAGAGAGGAAAGTCTTTTTCAAAGA